ACATGCCGTTTCCTGCGAAACATGGGTATTGCTTATCAATTTATAATTGGTATTGCTTATAAGTAATATTCTCTCTATAATCTATGATGCGATAGGTCCCATTTTTCTCTTTGTGATGATAAATGACCTACTTAACCCAGTGGTTAGAGTATTGCTTTCATACGGCAAGAGTCATTGGTTCAAATCCAATAGTAGGTAGAACTTATTAGATACCGTTGACTCCGGTATCTAATAAGTTTTTCTACTTCTCCCTTTTTTCTTTTGATTTTATTGATTTTTTTTTTCTTTTCCCTATTACCTTACCGTTCCACTACTCAATACAATATTTGTTTTTGTTCGTTGCATCAGATTACAATTGATTGTATCCAATTGACAGAATCCGAATATGGTGTATAACTTTTGATTATTCTGATACATCGACTAGTACGAAATAACATTGATAGCCTCGACTCGTGTCCTAGCTCGTCTGAGAGCTAGATTCGCCTCAATTGCTTGTCTCTTGCCTTCAGCTCTACTCAGGTTAGCTTCAGCTATTTCAAGAGTTCGCTGAGCTTCTCGCGGATCAATGTCACTACCCTTCTCCGCATCATTTACCAAAATGGTTATCTCATTATTGCCTATTCTCGCGAAACCGCCCATAAGAGCCATCGTTAACCATTGGTCGTTGAGGCGTATTCTCAAAATACCTATATCCACAGCTGTTGCAATAGGGGAGTGGTTGGGTAATACGCCAATTTGGCCACTATTAGTGGATAAAATGATTTCTTTCACTTCTGAATCCCAAATAATTCGATTAGGAGTCAGTACACAAAGATTTAAAGTCATTTCTTCAATTTGCTCTCCACTTCTAAGTTCATAGCCTTCGCGGTAGCTTCATCGATGTTACCTACCAAATAAAAGGCCTGCTCGGGAAGACCATCTAATTCTCCGGAAAGGATCAGTTGAAACCCCCTAATTGTTTCTGCGAGACCAACATATTTCCCTGGAGAACCAGTAAATACTTCTGCTACGAAGAAGGGTTGTGATAAGAAACGCTCAATTTTTCGTGCTCTTGCTACGGTTAAACGATCCTCTTCGGATAATTCGTCCAACCCAAGAATAGCTATAATGTCCTGAAGTTCTTTGTAACGCTGTGAAGTTTGCTTAACTCTTTGTGCAGTTTCATAATGCTTCTCACCAACAATCCTAGGTTGGAGCATAGTTGACGTTGAACCCAAAGGATCCACTGCTGGATAGATACCTTTGGCAGCTAACCCTCTTGATAGTACGGTAGTAGCATCTAAATGTGCAAATGTCGTGGCAGGAGCAGGGTCGGTCAAATCATCTGCAGGTACATAAACTGCTTGAATGGAAGTTATAGATCCCTCTTTGGTAGAAGTAATTCTTTCTTGCAAAGAACCCATTTCTGTACTAAGGGTAGGCTGATAACCCACGGCAGAAGGCATTCTACCTAATAAGGCAGATACTTCTGATCCTGCTTGGACGAAGCGGGAGATATTGTCGATAAATAGAAGTACGTCTTGTTCATTAACATCCCGGAAATATTCCGCCATGGTTAGGGCAGTCAAACCAACTCTCATACGAGCTCCTGGCGGTTCATTCATCTGACCGTAGACTAGAGCTACTTTTGATTCTGCAATATTTTGTTCATTAATCACTCCGGATTCTTTCATTTCCATGTAAAGATCATTTCCTTCACGAGTACGTTCACCTACTCCACCAGATACAGATACACCCCCATGAGCTTTGGCAATGTTGTTGATCAATTCCATGATCAGTACTGTTTTACCCACCCCGGCTCCCCCGAATAGTCCGATTTTTCCTCCACGGCGATAGGGAGCTAAAAGATCCACCACTTTAATCCCTGTTTCAAAGATCGAGAATTTGGTATCTAACTGTATAAAGGCAGGCGCAGATCTATGAATAGGGGATGTTGTGCGAGTATCCACGGGACCCAAATTATCAACAGGCTCTCCAAGAACGTTGAAAATTCGTCCGAGAGTGGATCCACCGACTGGAACACTTAGAGGAGCCCCCGTATCAATCACTTCCATTCCTCTCATCAGACCATCCGTAGCACTCATAGCTACAGCTCTAATTCGATTATTTCCTAATAATTGTTGTACCTCACAAGTCACATTAATTTGCTGACCGACAGTATCTCGACCCTTAACTACCAAAGAGTTGTAAATATTAGGCATCTTGCCCGGGGGAAAAGCTACATCCAGTACCGGGCCAATGATTTGAGTGATACGCCCCAGGTTTCTTTCCTCAAGTGTGGAAACCCCGGGACCAGAAGTAGTAGGATTGATTCTCATAATCAAAAAAAAAAAAAAGTAAAATATGTCTCAAATTTTTGCGAATATTACCGAATCAAAAATGTCCGATAGCAAGTGGATCGGTTAATTCAATAAGAAATGGGGGTTAGCACTCGATTTAGTTGGTACTATCCAATCAAATCCAATTCAATCGTTTACTTATTCAATAAGTGAATTTTCAA